ATCAAATTCAAAGTGGATTCGGCCCCGGAACCGCTCTGATGTGATTAATTTTTCATAAGGATATTGAATAGTTACAGGTAAACGATTCGCGTGAGATAAGGTAATCATGAAACCTTGACCAATGTATCTTGCAGCTCGTACTGTTTGTTGACCATAATTCATGAACCCAGTTACCATAGGGAACATATTGTAAATATATATAGAAATTTTCTATTTATTTCTTTCTCTTGTTTGAGACAAATCGTAAATCTAAAATATCACTATTTTTTATAGCGAAAGAAGTTGGGAAGAAGTTGTTAATAATAGATTACCTAGAGAAATAGGTAAAAGAAATTTCCATCCAAGATTTAATAGTTGGTCCATTCTGAACCTTGGTAGAGTCCATCTTGTTGTGATAGACAGGAATAAGAATAAATAAGTTTTAGCTAATGTAATAAAGATCCCAATGATTGCTCCAACTATTTTTCTTGCGTGATTTACTTCCAAAAATTTAGGAACGAATATGTACGGAATAGAAAAATTCCAACCCCCCAAGTAAAGAACTGTTACAAATAATGAAGAAACTAATAAATTTAAATACGAAGCAACATAAAATAAACCAAATTTTATACCCGAATATTCGGTTTGATAACCTGCTACTAATTCTTCTTCTGCTTCTGGTAAATCAAAGGGTAATCTCTCACATTCTGCTAGCGAAGAAATTAGAAAAACGAAAAAGCCTATAGGTTGGCGCCACAAATTCCACCCCCAAAAACCGTATTTTGATTGTGCTTCAACTATATCAACTGTACTTGAACTGTTAGATAATCATAGTCAACGATAACATCACTGCTACCATCTCTATTACAGAACCGTACATGAGAGTTTCATCTCATACGGCTCCTCGGGGGTCACAGATAAATCTAAAAACCTGTTCGATCTTCTTTGAATCTTAATATGTTTATACAATAGATAAATTTAAAATATATTTAAATTCTCGAATTAGACCAATGGAATTCTGTCTGCTATAGAATATAATTCTAATAAACCAAATCGCGCTTCGGAATTGATCTCATCTTTTTTTTTTTTAACAATTTAATTGTTCTTTGTTGAGTAATAACTTAACCCTTGAGTAAAATATTTTTTTTTGTTCCTATTCGACTTTCTCATAAAAAGGGAGATGTAAAAAAAGTGTAAAGGATTACTTCGTTCTTGATAGTTATGTACTTAATCGGGGATAGGAGCATACTCTGGATCGAAATCATGGGGAGTACTACTTAGTTGTTTCTACGAACTTAAAGCCCCAATTCAATTTTCTTGATGTTGAAATATCCGGTTGGATAATTTTCATAATTTACATTACCAATCCTTTTTGTATCTTGGTGTTCCTAATCATCCACTCTTTTTTTCTCAATCCTCTATTATTCCCATAGTTGTATTACTATGGGAATAGATCGTAAAAACTTTATAGAGTTGGATCTTTTAAACCCGCTTCAAGCCATGATGACTAATCAACAAGCTTGGGGTAAACAGTATAGACTGTTGTTTTCCTTTTCATTTAACTCTTGTACGTAGGCAATGAGACTTCATTTTTTTACTGCAAAGTTTTAAGCTGTTTTCTTTCACTCATATAACTATTTGGTTTAGTTCATCAACTTAACTGATGAATAAAAAAATGAAAATGGATTAAATTCATTTAACTTTTTGCTAGAAAAGAAAAATTAAATAAGAGAAAGTTTCTATTTTAACGAATCACACGTAGAGATATTGATAACACACACAGAGTTAATGGTATTTCATAACTAATTGATTGAGCAGTAGCCCGTAGACCACCTAAAAAGGAATATTTATTGTTTGATCCATATCCTGACATAAGAAGTCCAATGGGAGCAATGCTTGAAATAGCAATCCATAAAAAAACACCTAGACTGAGGTCGGCTAGAACAAGATGATAGCCAAAAGGAATTACTGAATAACTTAACAAAATGGATATTACGGCTAGGGAGGGGCCGATACTGAATAAACGAATATTTCCTCTAGATGGAAGAAGATTTTCTTTGAAAAGCAATTTTATCCCATCTGCTAGAGCTTGAAGAATCCCCAATGGGCCCGCATATTCCGGACCAATACGTTGTTGTATTCCGGCGGATATTTCTCTTTCTAACCAAACAATTACGAGTACACCTATTGTAATTCCTAATACAGTAATTAAAATAGGGGCAAACATCCATATGATGCCATAGATTTCTTTTAAGAATTCCAACCTAGAAAAAGAATTGATAGCTTGTACGTCTGTTGTATTAATTATCATTTCAACGATCAACTTCTCCCATAATGATATCTATGCTACCTAGTATCGTCATAATATCAGCCAATTTCATTCTTTTAACTAATTGAGGAAGAATTTGCAAATTGACAAAACCCGGCGGTCGAATTTTCCATCTCCAAGGAAAAACATTTTGATCGCCTATCATAAAAATCCCCAATTCTCCTTTTGGAGCTTCGACTCTTACATAAAGTTCTTGCTTCGACAATTCAAAAGTAGGAGAAGGCTTTTTACTAATGAATCGGTAGTCAAAATCATTCCATTCGGGATTTCGTACTCCAGCAAAGCGCCGGGTTTCTAAATTCTCATAGGGCCCTCCCGGAATTCCCTCCAGAGCCTGTTGAATAATTTTTATAGACTCTGTCATTTCACCAATTCGTACTAAATAACGAGCTAATGAATCCCCTTCTTCTTGCCATTGGACTTCCCAGTCAAATTCGTCATAACACTCATAATGATCAACCTTACGAAGATCCCACTGTATTCCGGAAGCTCGTAACATTGGTCCTGATAAACCCCAATTTATTGCTTCCTCTTTACTAACAATGCCTACCCCCTCAACTCGTTCTAAAAAAATAGGATTTCGTGTAATAAGCTTTTGATATTCAGCAACCTCCCTTAAAAAATAATCGCAAAAATCCAAACACTTATCTATCCAGCCGTAAGGTAGATCAGCGGCTATTCCTCCAATACGAAAATAATTATGCATCATTCGCATACCGGTGGCAGCTTCGAATAGATCATATATTAATTCTCGTTCTCGAAAAATATAGAAGAAGGGAGTCTGTGCACCAATATCTGCCATAAAAGGTCCAAGCCATAACAAATGAGAAGCTATACGACTCAACTCCAACATAATTACTCTGATATAACTAGCTCTTTTAGGTACTTGAATATTCCCCAACTGCTCTGGTGCATTTACAGTTATTGCTTCTGTAAACATAGTAGCTAAATAATCCCAACGTGTTACATAAGGCAAATATTGTATAATTGTTCGGTTTTCCGCAATTTTTTCCATCCCTCTATGTAAATAACCCAATATTGGTTCACAGTCGATAACATCTTCACCATCTAGAGTAAGGATGAGTCGAAGAACACCATGCATTGATGGGTGCTGAGGGCCCATATTGACTATCATGAGGTCTTTTCTTGTGGCCGGTGTAGTCATAGGTTTTTTTTCGATTCATTCTTCCATGAGTTTTTGAAAAGGAAAAGAGGGGCATCAAAAAAAATTTAAAATTAACGAGTTTTTGTCTCTCGAATATTCAGCTGACTAATTAATTCTTTATAACGGGCTCTATTTTTTTTGAATAAATAAGCTAACAGGCGCTGGCGTTTTCCCAGAATTTTCCGCAGACCCCGCTGAGATAAAAAGTCTTTTTTGTGCAATTGCAAATGTGAAGTAAGTCKTCGTATCTTATTAGTAAAACAGAATACTTGAAATTCAACAGACCCCGGGTTTTCTTCTTTTTCTTTTTGTGAAATAACGGAAATGAATGAATTTTTTAGCATAAAATAACCCCCCTTTTTACAAATATTTATTTTACCTATCAGTAATAATAATGTGAGTTAGTTTCATTTGGTATATACAATAAACTAATTTTTTTTTTTGAATTCGATATAGAATTTTATCAACTAAAAAAATCAATCAAATTAAACGTAGATTCGGATAGGCATACAAAAAACAGTATATTTTTCATTTAAAAAAGAAAATTGTTTAGTTTAAATCGAAAAATTAATAAGAAGATCTTCTTTATTAGTTTTTAGAAATAATAGAGACCTCATTACATTAAATTAGTATCATATATTAGACTAAAATGTAAGACAAGCTATATGTGCATTTGTTTTTTTTTTCATATACCAGATATGGTACAGGATATATAGGATATAAAGTCTCATTAAGCGTGTGGGTACATATATATCCTTAACAGATTAAAACGACTGCCATTATTTGTATCAAACCAATATCGATTCATACAAGCTAAATCTTCTAATCGATAATTGGGCCAAAGAAAGAATTTTAATTTAATTAATTGATGTTTACCAAGATCATTATTTTCATTCAAAAATTGACCACAACTTTTAAAATTATTTCCATTCCCAAATAGTATATTTTTATCCATATCTTGTTTATTCTTTGAATGGAAACAAATTAGAATTCTCAACTCTCTACGACGTCGTCGAGATGATAAAATATTTTCGGGGAAAAGCAAATAAGAATCATTCTTTCCGGTTGGATGCCTTCGATCAAAATCTTCCTTATCGGCATATCTTTGCTCTTGGTATCTTTGATTAGTCCGACACTTACTTTTATGAAGTAATGAAATATTTATGGTTTGGTGTATGATAAACTGTCCTGATTTTTTTACAGACAGACGCAGAGGTTCGATAACCAATCTCCCCCTTTTCATCAATTCTGTAAGAGTTAAATTCTTCTTAATCAGCATTATATCAAGATTTATTTCTCTCCTTTGAATAGAGGATAGGATTATTTTTTTTGGATTTCTCAGTCTAAGCAGGAGGCAATATACTTTGATATTATTAATCATTCTTTGATTCAAAGCACCATCCCATCTCAATTGAAAAAGTAAATATCTTTTCAGGAAGAAATCTAGTTCTGCTTCCGTATTGTTCTTGTATGGTTTTTTCTTTTGTCGCTTTTTCATGTCTGATTCCGAATAAGTTTCGGTAATCCCGGTTTCTTGGTTTTGCATATTTGATACAAGATCTTTTTGGTTTTCAAATTCTTTTTCTTTTTTATTTGTGAATTCAAAATACTTTTTTTCGGTATATGGTATAATTTTTTTTTTTTTTTTATTAATATTTTGAGATTCATTAAGATTTTCATTTATATTCAAACTTAAAAAAAGGAATTTTCTTGGTATAAACCAGGGTGTCGTTTTATATGCATTATAAAGTAGGAAAAACTCTGGAAAGAACCAAAATTCCATATTTGATATAGGATGACTTAATATTTCGGCATTCATTCCCATCCAATCCCATTTTTTTTTTGGGGGGGGTGAATTGCTTTCTTCATCTTGATGAACCATAAAATAAAAAAGATCTTTTTTATCAATTTTATCAATTATTTGATAATTAGTAGCCTCGGTTTTAGTCTTTTTATTCCTGTTGGTATTGACTTTCACCCAAGCTTCAATATTTATTTTTTTTATAAGACAAAAATTGATGATTTTCCAATCAAAAAATTTTCGATCTTCATTTTTTTCCATATGTATAATAGCACTTTTTCCTAGAAAATTTTTGATAGAGATATAGCCAAATGGATCCAATATTTTTCTCTTCTGTGTATTGTAATTATAAGAATTCTTTAGAGTATTATTTACTTGGTTTACTTGGAATGGTGATCTATAAATAGACGGGTCCTCCCTCTTTTCATAATTAATATATCTATAAGATAAAAGATTATATCTAGAGTATTTTTGAAAATTTTCTTTCTGATTTGTTAATAAATGTACTTCATAATTATTTTGTTCTTTTTCATATGAATTCTCTTTGGTTAAATTTTTCTCTTGAGTTGTACGACATTTATTGGTACTATTTTTCCACCTTTCTCCTATTAATTTAGATCGTCGAATTTGAGATAAATGGTATTGATAATGATTTCTTAACCAGCCTTTCCATTGATTTTTTTTTAAGTTCGAGAGTTTCTTATCTTTGAATTCAGAATTAAATATTCCTCGTCTTTCAAAATAATTTTTTATTGAAGTTTTAAGAAAAAAAGATGTTCCATGATATTCAAAAATAGATTTTAACTTGTTTAAGTTAAGAATTTGGGGTTGTGATAATTTGTAAAATATATATGCTTGTGAGATGGAAAATAATTTATGTGAATTATTATTAATAAGATTATAAAAGTGTTCTTGTATAGTTGAAATAAAGTCAATTGTATTTTCATCAGTTTTTTTGCTTTTTTCGTGATTTTTTTTAGTATTGGAAATGGGTTTAGAAATAAAATTATTTATTGATTCAAGAAAACGTTTTATATACATTCTGGAACTATTAATGATATATAGAAGGATATCCATGTAGCTTTTTTCAATAAATAATTTTATAAAAAAAGAAAATTTACGAATTAATCGAACACTGCGTCTTTTTAATATTTGCCAAATCTTTTTTGGTAATTCAACTTTTTTAGCATTATAATTACTTTTATTAGTATTAGAACTAACATTTATTTCTGGAGTCACTTTTTTTTTTGTAATTCTTTCCATTTTTTTTATAATTGTACTTGTTCTATCAGTTAGACCTTTCATTTGTTTTTCTGTCTGTGAAGAATTTGTCCAATTTTGAGATCTAATTCGATTCATGGATTCATTAATTATTTGATTGGGCGTTATAGAATCCTTTTCATTTTTAGTTTCGTTTGATTTATCTACTTCTTTCAATCGACTAAATAAAATTTTCTTTATTTTTGAGATTTGTTTTATTATTGGTTTTAAAAATAAATGGCTTTTGCTAAACCATTTGTTTGTTTTTTTTGAGATAGTTAGAAAAAATCTTGTTCTTGCTTTTAACACTTGTAGAATTCGAAAGTAGTTTTTTTTGAGATTTTCCCCCCTTTTTTCGAGTTTTTTAAAAATAGGTTCAAAAAAGGAAGACCCTTTTCGGGGAGAACCAAAAGGAAGTTCAGTTTCCATTCCCCAAACTGTTAAAAAACAAAAAAAATCCTTTTGAACCTTTTGATCCATATAAGAAGACTTTGGCTTAGATCTGTGCCAAGGTTTTAGACAGAAAGGAAATAGGATTTTTATCTGAATGCCATCTATTAACCAATTTTTTGGAAATTCTGTTTCTGATAATTGAACACCGTTATAGGTGCATTTGATATGTATTTCTCTATTCCATTCCTTTAAATCCTCAGACCATTCGGGACCTTGCAATAGTACCATACGAACAATATTTTTAGTTATTATTAAGGAAGGTAATAGAATATATTTTCTAAGAGTCGATTGAGTTATTAACATTAAACCTCTTATTATTTGCGCAAATGGAATGGTATCCCAAGCTTCTGCTATTTCTATTCGTGCTTTCTCCTTTCTTTTGTTCTCTTCTTTTTTGTCTTTTTCTTTATAATCTAAAATTTTTAGTTCTCTCCCCTCGCTCATCCAGTTTCGAAAAATGAGTTTCATTAGACCGGAGGGCTCAAACGAAAGAAGGTCAAATTTTTCTATTCT